TTATGTACCCATAGGTGTTATATTGGATTTGCATCAGATTTCGGATCAATCTATATTGATTGACTGCCTCCATTATGTTGTTGCTAGCAAATACCGCCGTTTTTATTTTTGGATCTTCCAAATAATTCCCGCAGTAGATCCGGACCAATTTTTTTCTGATCCTTCGATAAAAAGATTCATTCTCTTCATAAAAAAGAGGAGGTAGAATCAATAAAGATTTCTTTTTCGATTCATCTCTGGAGTTGAATACCTTATTCAAGAATTTTTTTTGATCTAACCCGTAGGAATCAATAGAAAAGGCAAATCTCCTATGATACACCAGATCCGGCCCGGTTATTGATAGAGTGAATAGATCTGCCATTTCTTGAAATCTCTCTTCTGATTCAAAATCATGGTGTAACGTGTATCCCCCCTTGTTCCGGCCATGGAATAGATGAAATAAATAAAAAAATGGATTTTTGTTCAAGAATGAAATCTTATTGGAACTGTCCATATCCGGTGCATCCTTCGGAACCATATCAGATCCCGGATCTGATGAAATAGGATGAATTGAGACGGTATTTTGTAAATACGTAATTATCTTGAATATATCAACCATTTCTTTATTTTCCGATCGCCTGGAAAGAACAAAAGAAACATCCTGTTTTTTCTTCAAAAATTTCTGATCTCTAGTGGACCTCTCAGTAGGATTCGAACCCAGATGAAGTTCTGACCATCTGTCAGAGAAAAAAGAACGAATTGATCTTGTAGGATTCCCAAGAAATTCTTCGATTTCTTCCGGAAGCAGATGATTATTCATCTGCTTCTCACGTTCCGCGAATAGCCGGGACATTGAGGAAGATCCAAAAAGGCATTTCGGGAATCGATCTGATTCTATCTCTGTTCCTTCCGTTTGAAGAAAGGAAGGATCCCAAAGAATCGATCTTTCTTTTTGAATATTTGACAATGCATTCCGTACCTTGCTAAAAAACCGATCCTTGTTTACCAACCACACATTGTCTAACCAAATCAAATTCTCTCTCGATACGTTCCTCAAAAAATCCGATTCGTGCTGATTCTTTCCCCAACTAACGAAGAGATCTTGGTGGAATTGCCACATATGAAATTGAGCACAATTTTGCAAAGAAATATCCCACTTGTTTCTCGAGAAGAGATGGGAAACATGCTCAATATAATTTGATTGAATAGTTGCCTCAGCTCCTTGTTGTTTGAAGAACCCCCCCCCTTCAATTGGTCTTTTTTCACGAAAAGCAGACATGAGATAACAAATCAAGTCTTTCCCTAAGACTTCGAATAGCTGTCCCGAATTCAAGTTGAGTATGTTTCGCTTCTTCCTCGGAGAAAGACGATCAAACAATTCCCAATCATGGTCCTTGCGGATCATATCATCCGTATAGGATAAAAAAAGAAACTCCAGATATTTGCTATCTTTCTCTTTGAATGAGATCTCAATTCCAACTACGGTTTTATTAGATACCTTACAACTAGAATCCCTCTTTTTTCCGATCCGGTTCCTCCACCACCGCGAACCCCGGTTAGATTCAGGCATGATACACTTTTTATTTATTGGGAGAACCCAAGTACTCTCTTGCGAATCCATGAAACAACTCTCAGAAATATTTTTCCCTTTTGGAAGATACAGGGGCGAAACAATCAACCTATTGATATTGCAAGACCAAAAAGATTCTTCCAATGTCTCATTTCTGGGTCCAATGGAATTCATAGGTATAGGAAGAAGCCCCATCAAATAGAGATTTTTTCTTTCGACAATCTTTCGATTGTTAATACGAGATATAAGGACCGCTACTACAAGCAGTATTATACCTTTGATCGTGAAATATCGATTGCTTCTTGAACCCTGTGAATCACGTGAAAGTAGGATACTCCAAATTCGGGGGTCAAAGAGTTTCATAAAACGTTCTTGGTGGAAAAGAATGTGAGTGAAAGATCCCACTGAATCGAATTTGGTCCATGAATCTAAGAAATAGTGAGAATTCTTGATCTCTCTCAATATCTCTCTCAATTCGAAGATCCAGGATTTGAATTGATGTCCTCTCATTGATTCCTCCTAAAGATTTCATTTCAATTGGAATTTGGTTATTTACGATGTACGATGATCCCTGTTAAGCATCCATGGCTGAATGGTTAAAGCGCCCAACTCATAATTGGCAAATTCGTAGGTTCAATTCCTGCTGGATGCACGCCAATGGGAACGTTCAATAAGTCTATTAGAATTGGCTCTGTATCAATGGAATCTCATCATCCATACATACCGAATTGGTATGGTATATTCATACCATAACATATGAACAGTAAGAACTAGAATTCTTATTGATACTGGAACTCATAGGGAAGAAAATGGATTTATGGATGGAATCAAATATGCAGTATTTACAGAAAAAAGTATTCGGTTATTGGGGAACAATCAATATACTTCTAATGTCGAATCAGGATCAACTAGGACAGAAATAAAGCATTGGGTCGAACTCTTCTTTGGCGT